GATATTTGGACTGTAGTTGACAAAGAACCAATACCAATATTATTGTTTCTTAGTCTAGATTAGAAATTGAAATGGGGCGTGGCCAAGTGGTAAGGCAACGGGTTTTGGTCCCGCTATTCGGAGGTTCGAATCCTTCCGTCCCAGCGCATATCCCTTTTTTATGCTCCATTATTCCCATAGAAAGAAGTAGGGGGAGTTAATCCGTATTAATTTGAATATCTGTGTCTGTTTGAATCTCATTAACAAATGATCAAGTTCCATAACATATAGAAATATGTTATGGAGCCAATCTATTTTCTTTGAATCTCATTTTATTTAGGTATTTCGTGTTTGGCTCTAATGAAAAATTGGAAATCTATGTACCGATTGAGGCAGGGGTGATTTATCCTATCCCTTTTATTCACTTTATGACAAGAGTCGATTATTGAAATATTACTCAATCCCATGTTAAAAAATATAAACTAAGGAAAAGTATCGCTTATATGATATGTATCGTTCTATTTTAATGACAAAAATTTTTGGGTTTTTGTGAAAACGATTTGTGATCCCTTAAACTATTTAAACTGAAATTATTTAAATTCTATATTATAGAATATCTATAATAGTGACAACTGTTCAGTCTATCTGATAGATACGAAAAACCCTCCCTATTTTTTTTAATTTTAATTTTCGTAATCAGATGAAAAGAATAAAGATTCAAATCTTAACTTACATCATTTTTTTATCCATCTCATGAAAAAATTGGATTTCTTTCTTCTTTTCTTTGATCTTTTTATCTATTTTAAATTTTAAATTAAATCAGTGATGAGTCAATTAAAAAAGAAAAACGGATCTTCCTATGAAGATCAAACGTGATACTTATTGTTCAATTTTCTTCAAATTAAATAATTATGATTAAATAATTATGTCTAAATAGGAAACTTTTTCAATTTTAATTAGAACTATTTTTACTAAATTTTTTTAATGATTCCTTGTAAGTGGAATCTTCGGTACTCAAAAAGTAGGAAATCGTTTACTCAATCCTATTGAGTCACTTGAAGATGCAGATTCATTATTCGTTTATATATTTCTATTTCTTTCTATTATCTATATATTATTTATGTATGTTAAAGATGCTTTCTTGCTAAGACTTTTTCAGAAAAATCGTTCCACATACACATATCATATATAGAAGAAAAAGTTTAGATTACGATGTCTATGTACAACCGAACCAATGACTATTCATGATTCCATGATTGAATCAATTCCATACCGGTTCCAAATTCGAGGAATGTTATGGTAAAACTTCGTTTGAAACGATGTGGTAGAAAGCAACGTGCGACTTGAAGGACACGATCCATTGTGGATTTTTACATCCACCATTTTCGATTTATCTAGAAATGAGGGTGCTCTTGGCTCGACATTGTTTGTTCTGTTACACTCGATTTTTTGTTGGGTTGTAAATAGTCCACGATGGAGCTCGAGTAGAAAGGATTAATTCATTTCTCGGGGGCAAGGATCTAGGGTTAATGCCAATCAATCGGAACAACTTCGTAAATGTATCTTCCATATAGAAATCGAAAGCATCCAATTCGAGCAAGTTTTCAATTCAAAAGTAAAACTTGTTGGAATTTATCCAACTTTTTCGATTCAAAGTGTATCACGCGTGAATCAACTGTCCATAGGATTCTTTGATAGAAAGAAATCAAAAAGGGTATGTTGCTGCCATTTTGAAAGGATTAAGAAGCACCGAAGTAATGTCTAAACCCAATGATTAAAAATAAGAATAAAGGATCTAAGAACAAGGAAACACCATTTTTATTGTCTCGATAGTCTCAATAACTGGATCAGACTAAAGACTCCAAATAGAATTTGAAACGAGAGAAACAAAAGGGGGTAAAGACCACTCAATAAATGAAATTTACTAAAGATTTTTCCTTTGAGCTAGTTGAGAGTTATCCAACTTGAGTTATGAGTACGAATGGTTTCTTTTTCATTTTTAGGAAGAAAAAAAAAAGACTGAAATCATAGTCTAATTGATTTTATAGGCCCATTTGTCATTTTATTTATTAGAATTGCATACATAGACAAAACGTCAAATCAAATCATTTTTTCTCGAGCCGTACGAGGAGAAAACTTCCTATACGGTTCTAGGGGGGGGTATTGTTCATCTACATCTATCCCAATGAGCCGTCTATCGAATCGTTGCAATTGATGTTCGATCCCGAAGAGAAGGAAAAGATCTTAGAAAGGTGGGATTTTATGATCCAATGAAGAATCAAACTTATTTAAATGTTCCTGTTATTCTAGATTTCCTTGAAAAGGGTGCTCAACCCACAGAAACTGTTCAGAATCTTTTAAAGAAAGCGGAAGTTTTTAAGGAACTTCCGTCTAATCAAACGAAATTCAATTAAAGAAATACCGAGGGGGGGTAGCGACTTGTATATAACTTTGTAAAATTTGTCTCTACTTGTTTTTTTGATTCCCCCCCCTTTTTTTCTGCTGTATTCGTATCTATTTA